ACCGCATCGCAGTCAACTCCCTTTGTTAGAATAGCTTCCATTGAGTCTCTGCACCTATCCTTTTTTATTCTCTCTTTCGGAACCCTTGTGTTTTGTTTTCTTAAAACAGGATTTGGCTCAGGATTGCCCATTTTTAATTCCAGGGTTTCCCTGAATTTGAAAGTTATCACTTAGTAGGTTTCCATACCAAGGCTCAATTTAATTAAGTCCGTAGCGTCTACCAATTTCGCCATATCCCCCTTTCCTTTTTGTTTTTAGATTAGGATCTAATTGTGATATCGTTCCCTTTTTTTTTTTCATTTATTTTATGCTATGCTGTAACCTTTTAATTGATTAGATAGGGATTCCTATATCTAAAAGCATTTACTCCTAATTTGAATTTGATTTTTTGCCTATCTTCTGTCATTTCTTTCGGAGACCCATATCTTATATTTGGTTCAATCAGAAATTATTTTATCATTTCTGTACCCACAATTCAATCTAGCTGGATATATATCACATATATAGTCTTTTTTTCCGCCCATTTGCCCCGATAAATTTTGAATACTCAAACGGTCGATTTTGTCTTAGTTTATGCTTTTATTTATGACTGAAAGCGGGGTAATCGCTCATTATGATCGGGATTGCGTCTATTTCTTTCATTTTGATGATTTCCTTAACAAAAAACGAAATGGAAATGAATTATAATTAAATCAATATTAAGAATTACTATTACTTAGTAATCTAATTACTATAGTTAATCACTTCGTAATTCAAGAAAAAAAATATAAGAATTTAGATTCAATAATTTATAATAATTAATAAAAAATAGAAATCTATTTCTAAAGATATATATATATGATATATAGTCAAATATATATATATAAAATATATAGTTTCTATAGTTAAAGTAATAGATAATAATAAAAAATGAAAATATCATTTTAAATGTGACTGTTTAATTCCGATACTGAAGATAAATAAATAGAAATTACATATCGCTATAGTCAATTAATGGTTATCATCTATAAATATTAAATATTTATTTGAAATATGCGCTTTCTATTCTTTTCTAGACTCATATTAATTATGAATAGCTAAGGATGGATAGTTAATAGCTACGATCCCAGTAGGTTATTGAATTCCTATGCATGCCCAATTTCTATTGTGTGAGCCCGCTTAGCTCAGAGGTTAGAGCATCGCATTTGTAATGCGATGGTCATCGGTTCGATTCCGATAGCTGGCTTCTATCTATTTGGTTGCTTTTTTACGTGATTGCTAATGTCTCCGTGAAATCTAAAGAATGCTGGAAAATAGTATTAAATTAAAGGCTTCCTCCCCTTTTCTAAGGGTTAAGGGTCACCGATCTATTATCTTGTAAGAACGTCCAACTATGAATAAAAATAGGAGGAGTTATATATTTACAGTAAAAATATATAAAAAAAAGGATCCTTTTTTTTTATTTTTATATATACATACAATAAGCATACAAAAGAGTCCGTATATTGATATAATTTATCTCATTATTCTTTGTAGTAGAATACTTCAGTTGATTTCACTTCATTTATAGTTCAGTTTTAATTTAGGTTTATTCTGTAAAATTAAAATAAAATAAGGAGTCTTTATGTCACGTTACCGAGGTCCTCGTTTCAAAAAAATACGGCGTCTGGGGGCTTTACCGGGACTAACTAGTAAAAGGCCTAGAACCGGAAGTGATCTTAGAAACCAATCGCGTTCCGGTAAAAGATCTCAATATCGTATTCGTCTAGAAGAAAAACAAAAATTGCGTTTTCATTATGGTCTTACAGAACGACAATTACTTAAATATGTCCGTATCGCGGGAAAAGCCAAAGGTTCAACAGGTCAGGTTTTGCTACAATTACTTGAAATGCGCTTGGATAACATCCTTTTTCGATTGGGTATGGCGTCGACTATTCCTGGAGCCCGCCAATTAGTTAACCATAGACATGTTTTAGTTAATGGTCGTATAGTAGATATACCAAGTTATCGCTGCAAACCACGAGATGTTATTACAGCGAAGGATGAACAAAAATCCCAAACTCTGATTAAAAATTCTCTTGATTCATCCCCTCATGAGGAAGTGCCAAAATATTTGACTCTTCACCCGTTCCAATATAAAGGAGTAGTCAATCAAATAATAGATAATAAATGGGTCGGTTTGAAAATAAACGAATTGCTAGTCGTAGAATATTATTCCCGTCAAACTTAAACCTAACTAACAAAAAAAAGATTAGGGCTATTTTGCTCTCTTCTCTTTTCGTCGAAGTAAGAGATTGGCTGCCATATTTGAATTCCTTGTCGACCTTTTTTCAGTAGTTTAATTTTATGTACCACAACAATTAGGAATATGGAATCTATATCAAAGGAAAGCCTAACTCTTGGACTAATGGTATCCATTATTAGTTGATTTGAGACATTGTATTGTGATAAGTACCGTTGGTGGTTTAGCTGAAGGTACGGAAAGAGAGGGATTCGAACCCTCGGTAAACAAAAGCCTACA